TCAATTTCCTGAGTGGTCCGAGGATTTAAAGGATTGGAATCAAGAAATGCATGTTAAATGCACTTATAATGGTGTTCAATTATCTGAAACAGAATTTCCAAAAAATTGGTTAACAGATGGTATTCAGATAAAGATCCTATTTCCGTTTTGCCTGAAACCTTGGCACAGATTTAAACTACAACCCTCTCATAAAGATCCAATGAAAAAAAAGAAAGGTCAAGAGAATGATTTTTGCTTTTTAACAGTTTGGGGAATGGAAACTGAACTACCTTTTGGTTCTCCTCGAAAACGGCGTTCATTTTTTGAGCCTATTTTAAAAGAGCTAAAAAAAAAAATAAAAAAACTGAAAACGAAATGTTTTATAGCTTTAACAATTTTAAAAGAAAGAACAAAATTGTTTCGAAAAGTCTCAAAAGAAACAAAAAAATGGATCACTCAAAGCATTCTATTTCTAAAGGGAATAGTAAAAGAACTCTCAAAAATAAATCCAATTCCATTTTTGGGGTTGAGAGAAATATATGAATTGGGCGAAACTAAAAAGGATTCGATAATCAGTAATAAGACGATTCACGAATCATCCCTTCAAATTCAATCTACGGGGTGGACAAATTATTCATTAACCGAAAAAAAAATAAAAGATCTGACTACGAGAACAAACACAATCAAAAATCAAATAGAAAAAATTATAATTATAAAAGACAAGAAAAACGAATTTCTAACTCAAGAAATAAATATTAGTTCTAACAAAATAAGTTATCAGGATAAAATATTAGAATCATCAAAAAGATTTTGGCAAATATTAAAAAGAAGAAATATTCGATTAATCCGTAAATTCTATTTTTTTATAAAAATTTTCATTGAAAAGATATACATAGATATTCTTCTATATATCATTAATTTTCCAAGAACCAATACACAACTTTTTCTTGAATCAACAAAAAAAATGATTGAGAAATTCATTCACAATAATGAAGCAAATCAAGAAAGAATTAATAAAACAACTAAAAATACAACTCATTTTATTTCAACTATAAAAAACTCACTTTCTTCACTTTCTAATATTAGTATTAGAAATAAAAACGAAAAAGCTTTTTGTGACTTATCCTCCCTCTCACAAGCCTATGTATTTTACAAATTATCCCAAACCCAGTTTATTAGTTTTTATAAATTCAAACCTATCCTTCAATATCATGGAACATCTCGTTTTCTTAAAAATGAAATAAAAGATTATTTTGAAGAACAGGGGGTATCTCATTCCAGATTAAAACATCATTATGGGTTAAGACAGAAAATCTTTTGGCATTCTGGAATGAATGAATGGAAAAACTGGTTAAGGAGTCGTTATCAATACGATTTATTTGAGAGTAGATGGCTTAGATTAGTACCAGGACAATGGCGAAATAGAGTCAATCAACACTATCTGGCTCAAAATAAAGATTTAACAAAATGGGATTCAGATGAAAAAGAAAGATTAATTCATTACAAAAAAAAAAATGATTTTCAAGCAAATTCATTACTGAATCAAGAATATAAACCTGTTCAAAAACAAAAATATAAAAAATCGAATTTTAACTATGGATATGATTTTTTATCATATAAATCTATTAATTATCAAGATAAGAAGGACCCGTATGCTTATGGATCACCATTACAAGTAAATAAGAGGGAAGAGATTTCTTATAATTACAACATGGATAAACGCAAATTTTTTGATACACTGAGGGATATCCCTATCCATAATTATCTAGGAGAAGACGATATCCTAGATGCTATGGGGAAATTTTCGCATAGAAAGTTTTTAAATTGGGGAATTCTTCATTTTTGTCTTAGAAATAAGGCCGATATTGAGGCCTGGGTCGATACCAGTACCAAGAGTAACAAAAATATTAAAGCTATGGTTAATAATTATCAAATAATTGAGAAAACGGACCTTTTTTATTTCACAATTTTTCAAGATCAAGAGAGCAACCCATCCAATAAAAGAGGAAGCCCGTTTGATTGGATGGGAATGAATGAAGAAATACTAAGTCGTCCTATATCGAATCTGGAACTTTGGTTCTTCCCAGAATTTGTGCTGCTATATAATGCATATAAGGTTAAACCATGGATCATACCAATAAAATTACTTCTTTTAAATTTTAATGGAAATGGGAACATTAATAAAAATATTATTGAAAATAAAAAAAGGGACCTCCTTATAGCACCGAATGAAAAAAAAATTATTGGATTAGAGAATCGAAATCAAGAAGAAAAAGAACCCATAGGTGAAGGGGATCTTGTATCAGATGCACAAAAACAAGGAAATTTGAAATCCGTTCTCTCAAACCAAGAAAAAGATGTTGAAGAAGATTATGGCAAATCAGATATAAAAAAACGTAGAAAGAAAAAGCAATACAAGAGTAACACAGAATTAGAGCTTGATTTCTTCCTAAAAAGGTATTTGCGTTTTCAATTGAGATGGGATGATTCTTTAAATCAAAAAATAATCAATAATATCAAAGTATATTGTCTCCTGCTTAGACTGATAAATACAAACGAAATTGTTATATCCTCTATTCAAAGGGGAGAAATAAATCTGGATATTTTGACGATTCATAAGGATTTAACTCTTAGAAAATTAATGAAAAAAGGAATATTGATTATCGATCCAGTTCGTCTGTCGGTAAAAAATGATGGACAATTTATTCTATATCAAACTATAAGTATTTCGTTGGTTCACAAAAAGAAACACCAAATTAATCAAAGATACCAAGAAAAAAACTATATTAACAAAAAGAATTTTGATGAATCTATTGCAAGACATCAAAAAATGACTGAAAATAAAGACAAAAATCATTATGATTTATTTGTTCCTGAAAATATTTTATCCCCTAACCACCGGCGAGAATTGCGAATTCTAATTTCTTTCAATTCAAGGGATAAAAATGGTATGCATATAAATCCGGTATTTTTAAATAATGTAAAAAACCGTGGTCAAGTTTTGACTAAAAACAAAGATCTTGATAGTGATAAAAAGAAACTAATTAAATTAAAGTTCTTTCTTTGGCCCAATTATCGATTAGAAGATTTAGCTTGTATGAATCGCTATTGGTTTAATACTAATAATGGCAGCCGTTTCAGTATGGTAAGGATACATATGTATCCGCGGTTGAAAATTCGTTAATGGTACATTTTCCCATATATTATGTACCGTGCCGGGTATATGAAAAAAAATAACAAATAGATGGGCACAAGGATTGTCTTACATTTCATTCTGATACATGATACTAATTGAATGACATACATATCAATTAGATCGACAACTGAATCAACAAAATCCTCTTACTCTTATTTGAACTCTAAAAATTTCTCTATCTATCACTCTTTTGTATCCCTATACGAATCAAATTGAAAACCGGATTGATTAATTTTATTTGAAAAAATTCTAAAGTTCATAATGAATTTAAAATCATTGTGTATCTCAAAATGACTGGTATTATTATTACTGATCAGTAAAATTCACATTCAAAAAAAGGGGGAGAGAATATTTTGTTTTATGGTAAAAAATTCATTCATCTCAGTGATTTTTCAAGAAAAAAAAGAAGAAAACAGGGGGTCCGTTGAATTTCAAATAGTTAGTTTCACCAATAAGATACGAAGACTTACTTCCCATTTGGAATTGCACAAAAAAGACTATTTATCCCAGAGAGGTCTACGTAAAATTCTAGGAAAACGTCAACGACTACTGTCTTATTTATCAAAGAAAAATAAAATACGTTATAAAGAATTAATTAGTGAGTTGGATATTCGGGAATCAAAAAATCGTTAATTTGCAAATTTTGAATTAGTCGATTTAGTAGATTTTAATTTTGATGTGCTTCTTTTCGTTTTCAACAATTCATGTAAGAATGAATCGAGGAAAAACTTATGAATCTATCAGCTACAGAAAAAGACCTTATGATAGTCAATATGGGACCTCAGCACCCATCAATGCACGGTGTTCTTCGTCTCATCGTTACTCTAGATGGTGAAGATGTTGTTGACTGTGAACCAATATTAGGTTATTTACACAGAGGAATGGAAAAAATTGCGGAAAACCGAACAATTATACAATATTTGCCCTATGTAACGCGTTGGGATTATTTAGCCACTATGTTCACGGAAGCAATAACCGTAAATGGACCAGAACAATTGGGGAATATTCAAGTCCCTAAAAGAGCCAGCTATATCAGAGTAATTATGTTGGAGTTGAGTCGTATAGCTTCTCATCTATTATGGCTTGGACCCTTTATGGCAGATATTGGTGCACAGACCCCTTTTTTCTATATTTTTAGAGAAAGAGAATTAGTATATGATCTATTCGAAGCTGCCACCGGTATGAGAATGATGCATAATTATTTTCGTATCGGAGGAGTGGCGGCCGATCTACCTTATGGCTGGATAGATAAATGTTTGGATTTCTGCGATTATTTTTTAACAGGAATTGTTGAATATCAAAAACTTATTACGCGAAATCCAATTTTTTTAGAGCGGGTTGAAGGGATAGGCGTTATTGGTGCAGAAGAAGCAATAAATTGGGGTTTATCCGGCCCAATGCTACGAGCATCTGGAATCAAATGGGATCTTCGGAAAGTTGATCATTATGAGTGTTACGACGAATTTGATTGGGAAATCCAGTGGCAAAAAGAAGGAGATTCATTAGCTCGTTATTTAGTCCGAATCAGTGAAATGACGGAATCCATAAAAATAATTCAACAGGCCCTGGAAGGAATTCCGGGGGGTCCCTATGAAAATTTAGAAATCCGATGCTTTGATCGAGAACGGGATCCAGAATGGAATGATTTTGAATATCGATTCATTAGTAAAAAACCCTCTCCCACATTTGAATTACCGAGACAAGAACTTTATGCGAGAATGGAAGCCCCAAAGGGAGAATTAGGAATTTTTCTGATAGGGGATCAAAGCGGGTTTCCTTGGAGATGGAAAATCCGCCCGCCGGGTTTTATCAATTTGCAAATTCTTCCTCAGTTAGTTAAAAAAATGAAATTGGCTGATATTATGACGATACTAGGTAGCATAGATATCATTATGGGAGAAGTGGATCGTTGAAATGATAATTTATACGACAGAAGCACAAGATATCAATTCTTTTTACAGATTGGAATCTTTAAAAGAGGTCTATGGGATCATATGGATGTTGGTCCCTATTTTGACTCTTGTATTGGGAATCACAATAGGTGTACTAGTAATTGTATGGTTAGAAAGAGAAATATCTGCAGGAATACAACAACGTATTGGGCCTGAATACGCTGGTCCTTTGGGAATTCTTCAAGCTCTAGCAGATGGAACAAAACTGATTTTCAAAGAGAATATTCTTCCATCTAGAGGAAATACTCGTTTATTTAGTATTGGGCCGTCTATAGCAGTTATATCAATTTTACTAAGTTTTTCGGTAATTCCTTTTAGCTCTCGCCTTATTTTAGCCGATCTCAATATCGGTATTTTTTTATGGATTGCCATTTCAAGTATTGCTCCCGTTGGACTTCTTATGTCAGGATACGGATCAAATAATAAATATTCCTTTTTAGGTGGTCTGCGAGCTGCTGCTCAATCGATTAGTTATGAAATACCATTAACTCTATGTGTTTTATCAATATCTCTACGTGCGATTCGTTGAAATATAAACCTTTACCCTTATTTTCCCTATTCCTTTCGTTCTATAAAATAAGTTGAATGGATTGAATAGATATCCTCTTTTTTATTATCCTTCAGTTTAGGTTGATAAACTAAATTAGATAGTTATATATGAGTGAAAGAAAGCAGCTTATAAATTCGCAGTAAATTAAACAAAAAAATTGAATCTCATTTCCTATGTACAAGAGTTAAGTGGAAGAAAACGTAAGCGGAAGAAGTCTTTACCCCAAGACGGGTTGATTAGTCAATCTAGCTTGAAGCGGGCTCAAAAGATCAACCATATAGAGTTTTAGCTATCCTTTGTATGGATTCTCATACATGTATTGCTAAACAAACGGGGGATTGAACAAAAAAATGAGTGGATGGTTAGGAACACCAAAATACACAAAGGATTAGTAATTGAGATTATATAAATTATAAAAAGAAACTTCTGGATAACATAAAAAGAATACTAATTGGGGCTTTAAATTCGTAGAAATGACTAGGCAGTACTCCCCACGATTCCGGTCCAAAGTATGCTCCTATCCGCCGATTAAAGTAATGACTATCAGGAACGAAAAAATCCTTTACTATTTTTTAGTTTAAGCCCCCATTCGTGGTTTTCTCAGATCCGAAAGAAGAATAGGAACGAAAAAGAAACAATAAAGAATAAAAAAGAAATCTTTTTTTTTATTCTCTCTTTCATATATATAGAGAGACCTAATCCGTGTCATGATTTATCAGCTAAGGGAATGTTTCATTTTTTTCGTAATCGAAAACAATGGGTTGAAATATCGATTGATATTCTACAAGAAGTATTTTATTTTTATTAAAGGCTTAAGTTATTACTCAACAAATAAAAATTGAAATTATTAACGGGCGAGATCAATTCAGAAGCACCTTTTTTTATTCTTTCAGAATATAGCAGACAGAATTCCATTGGTATAATTTTGGACCTTCCAATCCATTTTTTCCCTATCTATTCTACAACCATATGAAGATAAATAATACGGATTCGGTCCTTAAATTTATTTGTGACCCGAGAGGAGCCGTATGAGGTGAAAATCTCATGTACGGTTTTGGACTAGCGATGGAAACAGTGATGTTATCATCGACTATAATTATCTAACAGTTCAAGTACAGTTGATATAGTTGAGGCGCAATCAAAATATGGTTTTTGGGGATGGAATTTGTGGCGTCAGCCAATAGGGTTTATCGTTTTTCTAATTTCTTCTCTAGCAGAATGTGAGAGATTACCTTTTGATTTACCAGAAGCCGAGGAAGAATTAGTAGCAGGGTATCAAACCGAATATTCAGGTATCAAATTTGGTTTATTTTACGTTGCTTCCTATCTAAATCTATTACTTTCTTCGTTATTTGTAACAGTTCTTTACTTGGGGGGTTGGAATATTTCCATTCCGTACGTATTCGTCCCTGAGCTATTTGAAATAAATAAAATGAATGGAATCCTTGGAACGACAATTGGTATCTTTATTACATTAGCTAAAACTTATTTGTTTTTGTTTATTTCTATCGCAACACGATGGACTTTACCTAGGTTAAGAATGGACCAATTATTAAATCTTGGATGGAAATTTCTTTTACCGATTTCTCTCGGTAATCTATTATTAACAACTTCTTTCCAACTTCTTTCACTGTAAAGAAAAAAGAATATGAGATTCATGACTTGGTTCAAACAAGAGAAAGAAACAAATATCAAATTATTCATAGATATTCACGATATGTTCCCTATGGTAACTGGGTTCATGAATTATGGCCACCAGACGGTCCGGGCCGCAAGGTACATTGGTCAAGGTTTCATGATTACCTTATCCCACGCAAATCGTTTACCCGTAACTATTCAATACCCTTATGAAAAATTAATCACATCAGAGCGTTTCCGCGGGCGAATCCATTTTGAATTTGATAAATGCATCGCTTGTGAAGTATGTGTTCGTGTATGCCCTATAGATCTACCTGTTGTTGATTGGAAATTTGAAACGGATATTCGAAAAAAACGATTGCTTAATTACAGTATTGATTTCGGAATTTGTATATTTTGTGGTAACTGCGTTGAGTATTGTCCAACAAATTGTTTATCAATGACTGAAGAATATGAACTTTCTACTTACGACCGTCACGAATTGAATTATAATCAAATTGCTTTGGGCCGTTTACCAATGTCAGTAATTGACGATTATACAATTCGAACAATTTTGAATTCGATTCAAAAAAAAAACTAAGTAAATAAACCTACTATTCTATTAAAGAAAAATTCCCAATTCTTTTAAGGTTCCGTTTTGGTTTAAGTTAAAAAGATGTTTGGTTTGAAAAAAAAAAAGAATGAGTCCTTTGTTCAATAAATAAAAATTCAATTACAAATTAACTGGTTGATAAGAATTTCGGATTCATTTTTATTTAAAATCTATTAATATATTCGTAATTATTTTGAAATATATAGTTTCAAAAAAAATACCCTTTTCTTTTGAACAAACAAAAAAAGAATCAAAAACGAAACTGTCCAATAATCGTACTTATAGCAATTCACACTTAATAGATTAGTATTTTATTCAATTAGGAACGTATCATAAAAAAATTCCTGGTCGGGTCAATAAGATCATGAAAAGCATTTCGATTTATTTATCTCTTATTTTACACAGAATGGATTTGCCTGGACCAATACACGATTTTCTTTTAGTTTTTCTGGGATCGGGTCTTATATTAGGGGGCCTGGGAGTGGTATTACTTACCAATCCAATTTATTCTGCCTTTTCGTTGGGATTGGTTCTTGTTTGTATATCCTTATTGTATATTCTCTCAAATTCTCATTTTGTAGCTGCTGCCCAACTCCTTATTTATGTAGGAGCCATAAATGTTTTAATCCTATTTGCTGTGATGTTCATGAATGGTTCAGAATATTATAAAGATTTTAATCTGTGGACCGTTGGGAATGGCCTTACTTCGTTGGTTTGTACAAGTATTCTTGTTTCGCTAATTACTACTATATTAGATACATCATGGTATGGGATTATTTGGACTACAAGATCAAACCAAATTATAGAGCAGGATTTGATAAGTAATAGTCAACAAATTGGAATTCATTTAGCAACAGATTTTTTTCTTCCATTTGAATTCATTTCAATAATTCTTTTAGTTGCTTTGATAGGTGCAATTGCTGTGGCTCGTCAGTAATAAATCTTTCTAACTAGGAATAGCAAGTAATCAAAATTAAACTTTTTTCTGTCTTATCGCATCTATTTTCTTTGAATTCTATTTGAATATTGCTCGTGTATAAAATATAAATTCGTTTATTCGATATATTTCCAATATATTCTTTTTTTTGTTAGATGCTAGTCAATCAAATCCGTTGAATTATTGTTCATATTAAAATGAATCGAAATTGATAAGGAGTTGGTCAATGATGCTCGAACATATACTTGTTTTGAGTGCCTATTTATTTTCTATCGGTATTTATGGATTGATCACGAGTCGAAATATGGTTAGGGCCCTTATGTGTCTTGAACTTATACTGAATGCGGTTAATCTAAATTTTGTAACATTTTCTGATTTTTTTGATAGTCGGCAATTAAAAGGAAATATTTTCTCAATTTTTGTTATCGCTATTGCAGCCGCTGAAGCGGCTATTGGATTAGCTATTGTTTCCTCGATTTATCGTAACAGAAAATCAACGCGTATCAATCAATCAACTTTATTGAATAAGTAATATTAATAATATTAAATTATAGGATTCACCAATTTGAATTAACATGTCCAATATGGTGGAATCTGCATCATGTTTTCGAAAACGTAAGAAATCAAAGTATCTTGGTCCTTTCTTATGAGTTGATCCCAAAGGAAATTGATTAGAAAATTTCTGGTAAATCGTTGATTCATCTGGTGTTTAACTATACTGATTCATTTACAAGTTTACTAGATTGAAATTTTATGATGTTCAAAAATTTATAGATCCCATGTCACATTCAGTAAAAATTTATGATACATGTATAGGGTGTACTCAATGTGTCCGAGCCTGCCCCACCGATGTGTTAGAAATGATACCTTGGGATGGATGTAAAGCTAAGCAAATTGCTTCCGCTCCAAGAACGGAAGACTGTGTTGGTTGTAAGAGATGTGAATCCGCTTGTCCAACGGATTTCTTGAGCGTTCGAGTTTATTTATGGCATGAAACAACTCGAAGTATGGGTCTAGCTTATTGATACGTTCCAGAAAACCCCCACTTGAATACATTTTGAATCCATTTGATTTTTTTTACTGAAAAAACCCGTGCTCAGAAAGGTTTTTTTTGAGCACGGGTTTTTCTGGTCCAAGTGTATCTTGTCTTTACCACGAATTATTTTCCTTGGTTAACAACAATTCTAGTTTTACCGATATCTGCGGGTTCTTTAATTTTCTTTCTTCCTCATAGAGGAAATAAGCTAATTAAGTGGTATACGATGTGTATATGCGTATTCGAACTCCTTCTAACAACCTATGCATTTTGTTATCACTTCCGATTGGACGATCCATTAATCCAGCTGGCGGAAGATTATAAATGGATAAATTTTTTTGATTTTTACTGGAGATTGGGAATAGATGGACTTTCTATAGGGCCCATTTTACTGACAGGATTTATCACCACTTTAGCGACTTTGGCAGCTTGGCCAGTTACTCGAGATTCGCGATTATTTCATTTTCTGATGCTAGCAATGTACAGTGGTCAAATAGGATCATTTTCCTCTCGAGACCTTTTACTTTTTTTCATCATGTGGGAGTTCGAATTAATTCCCGTTTATCTACTTCTATCCATGTGGGGGGGAAAGAAACGTCTATACTCGGCTACAAAATTTATTTTGTACACTGCAGGAGGTTCCATTTTTCTATTAATAGGGGTTTTGGGTATCGGTTTATACGGTCCTAATGAACCAACATTAAATTTTGAAACATTAGCTAATCAATCATATCCTGTCGCACTGGAAATAATATTCTATATTGGATTTCTTATTGCTTTTGCTGTCAAATCGCCGATTATACCCTTCCATACGTGGTTACCGGACACCCACGGGGAGGCCCATTACAGTACTTGTATGCTTCTAGCCGGAATTTTATTAAAAATGGGAGCATATGGATTAGTTCGGATTAATATGGAATTATTACCCCATGCTCATTCCATATTTGCTCCCTGGTTGATAATAGTGGGTACAATGCAAATAATTTATGCAGCTTCAACATCTCTTGGTCAACGGAATTTAAAAAAAAGAATAGCCTATTCCTCCGTATCTCATATGGGTTTCATAATTATAGGAATTGGTTCTATAACTGATACGGGACTCAACGGAGCTATTTTACAAATAATATCTCATGGATTTATCGGGGCTGCACTTTTTTTCTTAGCAGGAACGAGTTATGATAGAATGCGTCTTGTTTATCTCGACGAAATGGGCGGAATGGCTATTTCGATTCCAAAAATCTTTACGATGTTCAGTATCTTATCGATGGCTTCTCTTGCATTACCGGGCATGAGTGGTTTTGTTGCAGAATTGATAGTCTTTTTTGGAATAATTACCAGCCAAAAATATTTTTTAATGCCAAAAATACTAATTACTTTCGTAATGGCAATTGGAATGATATTAACTCCTATTTATTCATTATCTATGTTACGTCAAATGTTCTATGGATACAAGTTATTTAATGCTCCAAGTTCTTATTTTTTTGATTCTGGACCTCGAGAGTTATTTGTTTCGATCTCGATCTTTTTACCGGTAATAGGTATTGGTCTTTATCCGGATTTCGTCCTCTCATTATCAGGTGAGAAGGTCGAAACTATTTTATATAATTATTTTTATAGATAGTTTTCATGAATACAACAAAAAATAAAAAAGTAATCCTATTATTTTAAAAATTATTCGTTGTACAATGAAAAAGAAAAAAAAAGAAAGAAGCCTTTTTTCTTCTCTTAAATTTAAGTTAAGTAAAAAAGGTAAAAGAATTAAAGTGAATTTTAATCAGGCATCTTTGGCTTTTGTTAGAACCTTTTGAATCACTCCACTACTTGATTCAAAAGGTTCTTGACAGCTTACAATAAGTTTTCTTATATATACGCTGTGTTAGTATTTGTTAGGCTTAGCCTCTATTATTCAATTCAATTAGATGTTAATGTAAATGAACCATAACTATGTAAACCTATTCCTAATAGATTGACCCCAAAATAGCATATCCAAATTATAAGAAATCCCATAAAAGCCACAAGGGCAGAATTTACACCTTCCAAATTTGGATTTGTTCGGGTATGTAAAAAAATCGCGAATACGGTCCAAGTAATAAATGCCCAAGTTTCCTTTGGGTCCCAATTCCAATATGATCCCCACGCCTCATTAGCCCACACGGCTCCCGAAAGAATTCCTATGGTTAAAAAGATAAACCCGAGACTAATAATACGATAACTCCAACGATCCAATTGTTGAGTCAATCGATACCTGTAATAATTTTTAGAAGAAAGAAAATAAGTGTTTAGTAAAACATTGCTTCTTTCATTCATGTATTGGATTTTGCCAAACGAAAATGACTGATTTAATAAATTATTGTTTTTACCAATAATCTTTATGGCTTTTCGAAATGTAATGACTAGAAGAGCTACTGATAATAATGATCCACATAAAAGAGCTGCATAGCCTAATATCATCATGCTTACGTGCATCATTAACCACTGGGATTGGAGAGCGGGCACTAATATTGCGGATTGATGCATTTTGGCTAAAAGACCTGAAGTGGCAAAGCCTTGGGTAAAAATAGCACTTGTCGCGGTTATTGCGCTTAAATTATTTTTAAGCTTTTTATTTTTAAATTGAAAA